TTTGTATAGAATAAAACAAAAAAAAAAAATGATTCAAATTATACCATTATTATGGTATTACATATTCGATTCGAATTTGAGAAAAATAAAAAGATTCGGTATTTGGGAGATAAAGACAAAGACAAAAAAACCAGATAGAATCCATTTTTTAGCACTTAACCGACTTTATGTTGGTATTTCGTTGTTCAGATTCGCAGAGAAGAGAGATATTTGTACCTTACTGATTTTTGAGTAGAATACGATTTGAAGTGTATAAGAAGGGTTGCATTTATTAAACACGTATGCAGATCGCTATAATATCCGACTTCTCTTTTATTGCCGGTTCTATTCGGGACAGCCCGAGTCGTGCTCTATCAAAAGAGAATTTCTATTCAATGCAAAAGTGAAGTAGGATAATTTTAGGATAATTCCCTATCGACAACATATCTAAATAATAGATATCTGTGTAACAATTTATGTTCTGGGGTTTACATATACTCATATATTTTGTTATAATTGCAATTGAGAAGGATTTATTGATTGAAAAAATCAATACTGATTAGTTCTGTCTCAATTTGTATTTTCTTATGTCATTAGGAAAACACAATTTGAGATTCAAATCCCAGAATCGTTCATGAATTCGAAGTAAGCAGTCAACAGTTAATGGTTCCAATTTGTCGGCTGAAAATACCCATTTGATTTCTCAATAGAAAAGCGAGAGAATGTTTTTAGCATTGTGTAGTTTCAGATACTATACAATCAATCGAAGGGATGGATCAAATGCAATCAAAAAGGGGTCTTTCTTTTAGGACAAAGATGAAGGAAAACAGGAGTGCAAGTACAATAAAAATTCAGTAATCCGGGAAAATTTTCATCTATTTTGTATCATTTTGGCGGCATGGCCGAGTGGTAAGGCGGGGGACTGCAAATCCTTTTTCCCCAGTTCAAATCTGGGTGTCGCCTGATCAACAAAAAACTCGAAATCTCTTCTGTTTTGCTGATCTAACTCGCAGAATTCTTCCCCGGTAGAAGTCGAGGAAACCGACTGTTGATACTTTGTTTGATTCTAAGCATGTGGTCTGAAGGTTTTCTAAAAGAAAAGATTGTGAATCCTCGTTCGTATCTAGGATTCAAGGAAATATTCTAATCTACTAGTAGAGGGGTTATCAAGACTTCGCGATTCCCTTCTATTACTAAGGGAATGTCTAATGACTGGATCTTGAATCAAATTGTAGAGCCTGATAGAAAATTCAATTACTAGTTTTGGAAAGGGGCGGAAGTTGCTTTATATACGACGGACTCGCGCGAATCTCTGAGTGCTCAGGTATCCATATTAGATTGGATGGATAATTGACTTTTATAGAAAAAGGGTCAAAAAGAAAGAATTTCTTTTCGGCAACCGCCCCCTCTTTCAGAGCGATAATCGGGAAAAGGGGGTACGGATTAGATCAAATGGGGAAATAGAGGTCTGTAATAGATAGTGATTTCTCTTTTTTAGTGATTTCTCCCCTTCTGTTTTTACTTACGAAGGTCACCAAAACAAAAAAAGAATAGGGCTTATTATTCTTATTCCTGCATGTTCCCATTCCCTTAGGATGTTACTACGTATTTTGCTTGTGTTTAATCTTTCCCGATTCGAAATCATAATCGATTTATTGGATTCTCAATAGTGTTAGGTCAGAATCCCTTTTTGACTCTGCGCCATTGATTCCACTATTATTAGTGAAGAATAATGGAATAATTCCTTCGTATTTATAGAGATAGGGGACATAATTCACATGGATATAGTAAGTCTCGCTTGGGCTGCTTTAATGGTAGTCTTTACATTTTCCCTTTCACTCGTAGTGTGGGGAAGAAGTGGGCTCTAGAAGTACTACTAATTGAGTTGAGAAATCAAACCGTATCAATTGTTTTATAGATCGTTCTGCAACGCGTTTTGAACTATTCAAAAGAATCTGCATTTCGAATCCCATTGGACTCCAATGGAGTAATCTAGGATATGAATCATACTCTTTCAATCAAAGAGATATTTCAGCGATTCCCGTGTTTGTATTTCGAAAAGAAAGGGATTCAGACGATTGGAAATTGATTCCAACCTAAAATTCTTCCGAAATTTTCTATTTCAATCAATGGAATGGGCTCTTACTATCTTTATAGATGGATACTGAGGAAGACCGGACCTTTTTTTTTTGATTTCTTTCCCTCTTTACTCTTCAAAGAAGAAGTCGTTTTGTTAAGTGTATACGCACCGCACTTTCTATGAGAAATGATAGAGAGATAGTGGTTGTCTAACGAAAGACTATGCAATAATAAGATCTTGCCTCGGGGGAGTCACATATTGGACATTTACCGCCTGGTTTCTAATTTTAGAAAGGCTATTTATGCTTTATCGACTTATTTCATATCCTGGTTCGGGCGTTAAATAAAAATCGGTGAGGTTTCCTCTTCCTTATTAGTAAGAGGAAAGGAATTAGAATCCTAAGAGAAGAATTATTTCCGATGAATCGGAACAAATAGATGT